CACACATAAAAATGCCATTGCCATAAATGTACAAAGTAATATTTCCATTTAGTCATCAAAAGAGGTGTATCCGTTAAAGACAGAATTGATTTTCCTTGATGTCTAACATAATGCATGAAAAGATCCTGACGGAGCCATAAGCCGATCGGAAAATCATTAGCAAAGACTTCTTCTACATGATGCTTTATTTTTGCATATAAAAATATTCGTTCAAAAAAGACACCAAAAGATGTTAATCGTAAATGAGAGGATTCATTGCGGAGAAAAAGTAAGACAGATTCGTATTCACAAACATGAGAATTATACAGGAACAAGAAAAATCTTGGATTACTTTTTGAAAAAAGAGTAATCGATTTATTTGGAAAGTCTTTTGTACTAATAAAAGTATTACGATTATAATAGTCGTGAAGAAAAAGCCCTAATAAATGCAAAGAAGAAGCATCTTTTACCCAACAGCGAAGGGCTTGAACTAAGGTTTCCAGATGAATCGGAAAGGGTATTAGTACATCTGATACATAATTTAAATGTGTTAATTTATCCTCTAAAAAAGGAAATATTGAATGAATTGATACGAAATTATAATACTTTACAAGTGCTCTGCCCGTTAAGGAAGATACTAATCGTAGGGCAAAGGGTATTTCCACAACGACTGCAAATCCCTCTGATATCATTTGAGAATACAAATTTTCGTTGAACCCAAAAACTCTATTTTGGTTAGAATGATTATCGGAAATAATCAAATGATTCCTTTGATACATTCGAAAAATTAAACGTTTTACAATCAGTAAACTATATTGATTGTCATAAACCACATTTTCTAATAAATTCACTCTATTTAAACCATGATCACGAACAAACGCATACATATACTCCCGAAAGATAAGGGGGTATAGGAGTTCATATTTCCCGGATCTATCTAGTTCTAAACATCCTTGAGATTCCGCCATTTTAAATTCGATTTGAACCGAAAATAGGATGGGATATTTTGGGTTATCAAATGATACATAGTACGATAGAGTTACAACAAGGTATTTATTATATTAAAAATAGAATATATAAAAAGGAGGATACCTCGTAAAAAGGTACGATTTAAAAAGGACCCTCTATTCTCTCTTTTTTTGACCAATTGGTTTATGTTCATTCTCGGCTAACAAGATGGTTAGAAATCCTTTATTTTTGCAATCCAATCGCTCTTTTGATTAAAAAAGATATCTTTATCAATATACTGCCTCTTTCATACACATTTATTTCTACTCTATAATGGAGATAGAAAATAGTTAGGATTCAAAAAAAATCGATAATATGCTCATGGTAAAAACCTTTCCCCACGTCAAGCACTAATATAGTTTTAACGTCTAATTAGATCGGGTAATCATTCAAAAATTAAGAACAGGAGCTCGTTACTTTTTCTTTTCGTATAATTGGAACCTATAGTTAGGGTCTATCCATTTATTTCTTCGACCTAACTTTCAATTTAGTTTTTATTTCTTTTCTTGTTAAATTGATTTTCTTCCAAAAAAAAAATTCAAACAATTTAAACAAGGTTTGGCCCGATTTCCATAACAGCCCATAACAGTAATAATGAAATATTCTTAGAATTCTCTATTAATATTAATACGACATGCTGCTTTTTCCAGTCATTCCTTTCAGGATCAGTCGCGGTCTTACAAACTCTACCGATGATATAGACGAATCCCTTGCTTCATACAAATGTGTAAAAGATGCTAGCCGCACTTAAAAGCCGAGTACTCTACCGTTGAGTTAGCAACCCGAACTCAAAAAATTCTAATGTATAGATACAATCGGAATCCCAATAAATAAAGAGATTAAATTGTACGGCGCAATCAAAACAGTTTTAAAAGGAAAAAAAAATCAAAATATATAAAAAATTTTGAACATAATAAAGATGAACCGACGAGCAGAGATAAATAGATTCATTTATCTATATTATGAAATTATATTTATTTGATACACTGTTGTCAATAGAAATGGGAATATTGAGAAAAGAATACAATAAAAATAAATTGACAAATTAAAATTCAATTTGTCAATTTATTAAAATAAAAAACTAAGGGTTTATGCTGGGTTGGCACTACATATAGAACCGACATAGAGACATAAAGGATGTAGACGGATAAATAAATTAAAAAAATGAAATAGAAAAACTCCTGGTTTATTCAATTAATATCAATCAATCTAAGTAAAAAATAAAAGATTAGACAAAACTCTATAAAAATTATCCACACCTTCTTTCAGTTCCATATATTTCAAATTTATATATCTATATTTCATTAATTGACTTTTGATTGGTGATTAGGGCGAAGGTTCATAAAAACACCTGCCTTCTTTGAAATATCATGAACAGTTCCTGTAGGCTGAGCGCCTTTTTCAAGGAAATATAGAATAACAGGAACATTTAAATAGGTTTGATTCTTTATCGGATCATAAAAACCCACTTTACAAAGAGCTCTTCCTTCTCTTCGGGAGCGAACATCAATTGCAACTATTTGATAAATGGCTCATTGGGATAGATGTAGATAAGCCCCCCCGAGAAACGTATAAGAAATTTTCACCTCGTACGGCTCAAGAAAATGCAAGTTCTAGTTATGTATAGAATTCTAATGTTAAATATATCTTCAAAGTAATTAGACCAAGAATTCTCTTTCTTTATCATATGATTTAACTACTTGTTGTTTATTATTCTTTCTCTATCCACAAAATTATTAGTATTTGTTCTCATAACTCAAGTTGGATAACGAAACAATTTCCTTTATTGAGTGGTCTCTAATTCCCTTTCTTTTTGCCTGCTGCCTTTCGAATCCATTTTTATTCGTTATTTTAATCTAGTTCTTGTTGTTGAGACAATTGAAAACGGTATTTCCTTGTTCTAAGATCCTTTATCTTTCTTTGCCTTGAATCATTGGGTTTAGACATTACTTCAGTGATCTTTAATCGTTTCAATCAAAATGGCAGCAACATACCTTTTTTTTTGTAATTTCCCTGTATCACCGAACCTGATTAATGGTGGATTCCTGTGTAATACACTTTTGATTTGATCGAAAAGTTTTTACAAATTCCAACTAATTTGAATTTAAGACTTGCTTAAATTTGATCCTTTCGATTTCCATATTGAAAATATACTTAACAAAGTTGTCCCAATTTATTAATTGATATTAACCCTAGATTCTTGCCTCCAATAAACGAATCAATACGTTCTGCTCGAACTCCATCTTGTACGATACAGTTTACATCAACCCCCCCCAAAAAAAAAAAGAGTTCTAGTGGAACAGAACAAATGATGTCGAGACAAAAGCATTTTCACTGCTATATAATAAAAAAATGGTGGGTGTAAGAATCCACAGTGGATCGTGTCCTTCAAGTCGCACGTTGCTTTCTACCACATCGTTTTAAACGAAGTTTTACCATAACATTCCTTTAATTTAATTTGGAACCCGTATGAAATTAATTCCATTATGGAATCAATGAATAGTCATTGGTTTGGTCGGTACCCAGTAATCTATATTTTCTGTTTCCTTATATATTAAATATAGTTTATAAAAAAGTGTGCCAGAAAAAAGAAAATTTCACCCCAGATAGCTATATATATATATATTCTAAAAGAATCTTCTATATTTAAAAGTAAAAATAAACTAAAGAAACTATATATAATATATATATAATAATATATTTATATTATTAAAATTATTAATAAAATGAATTATATATTTATTAATTAATAATAACACTACTAAAATTCGAATTGTAATTTCTGTAAATCTTATACTGGTAAAGATCAACGGAAGATTTTTAAACATCAAGAGAAGATCGTTTAATAAATTGAAAAGCATCCTATATATATATATATTTTTTTTTTATTTTCCTTTCCCCCTATTATTTATATATGTAATTATATGCCATATATATTATATGATATATAGAATTATGATATATATAGAATTATGATGGAGTAAGTCTCTAATAATATTAGACTATGGTGGGTATGTATACAGATATGCTCTGGGACGGAAGGATTCGAACCTCCGAATACCGGGACCAAAACCCGTTGCCTTACCGCTTGGCCACGCCCCATTTATAATTTCTATTTGACACTAATAAACACTAAGATTGGTACTGGTTGTTCGTCAACTTGAGTGGAAATATCATCTATCAAATAAATTCTAATAAATTAGATTATTGAGAGAATTTTTCTATGGGTAAATATAGAAATATAGAATTAAACAAATGAATTTATTGATAATTATATCTAATTCAATTAAGATATTATATGTAAGTATGATTTATTCGATTCATTTAGAATTGAAGAAGGTTTTTGGGTCTATCTATTTGATTTTTATTCCTTTACCCTGGTATAAATAATGCAACTTCTGAATAACTCAATCAAAATAAATATAATTACCCTGAAGAACAAAATGTTTGTTATGCTTAATATATTAAGTTTAATCTGTATCTGTCTTAATTCTACCCTTTATTCAAGTAGTTTTTTCGCCGCCAAATTACCCGAAGCCTACGCTTTTTTAAATCCAGTCGTAGATGTTATGCCAGTAATACCTCTTCTTTTTTTTCTCTTAGCTTTTGTTTGGCAAGCAGCTGTAAGTTTTCGGTGATATTTTTAATTAAATACTATTTTTGAATTAATATTTTTGATTTTGAATTAAATAGTATTTAATACCGCCTAGACTAATTTCTGGTTTATTGGAAAAAAAGTCTAACAATCGATAAGATGAGATAAATCTTACAGTATAAACCCTCGATTCAAATAGCGAAATTATGATATAGCTGTGATAAGTTCGGAACACCACATTTGACTTCATTATTCTGACCTTTTTTCATTGGAAGACTCTAAGAGGTCTTCCAAAGTGTCTAATAGTGGATATAAAAGAAAATTTTTCGTAATTTTCAAATTCCCTTGTTATTAAAAATGTTTTTTTTTTATTATTTTCTTTTTATAGTCTCAAAAAAAACTTTAGTTTATTTGGTGG